CGTTGGCAATATGTCTACGCTGGTTCAAATCCAGCTCGGCCCAATAATTCGCTGATCCACCATGAAATGATATAACCCCTTTTGTTTGTTTTGTTTGCCAGAAATGCAAGATTCAAAAAAGTCCAATTTTCTGATATATCTCTACCTCTTTTGATTTTTTTATTTGCTCGATTTATTTGTATTTGTTCCCATAAATTCTGATCTTGCTAACGAGCCTGATTCATAAAAAAGACTTTTTTTGTCATTGAAAAGTGGATTATCAATCGATTTGGCAATAGCGAAACGAAAGGATTACTAGTAATACGTGCTGCTCTCACTAAAGTGTATATCCTTGTGGGTATTAATATATCACTCGCAGCTCTGTTAAAAAACGACGATTTTAATCTAAATAGAAATGGTTTGAATGAAATCATAAGAATATGTATGCTGTACATTTTATTTCCCCGGGATTGTAGTTCAATTGGTCAGAGCACCGCCCTGTCAAGGCGGAAGCTGCGGGTTCGAGCCCCGTCAGTCCCGACGGATCCAAATCCAATAACCAATAAAAAAAATACATCAATAGATCTCCCCTTTTTCTGTTAAACTGGGTACAAATGGTATAATTTCATTCCCAACGGTATCCTTCTTTTTTTTTTCTTTTTCGTTTCGCATTTCTCATTAACCGGTACCGGTTAATGAGAAAGAGACATGTGTGAATTGGTACAATTATTGGTAGTGGTAGCATTATATTCAGGATTCAAAGAGATACCGGATTGGGTCTGGTTTTTTTTTGACTGCTCTCGATCCGTGTATGTAATACCGTGTATGTAATAGAATCGAGTACACCATATCGTTATATCGTTCCCGGAAGCATATCCACAAATGGAATTCATTTCTTGTACGATACAAAATGAATTTAAAATAGTTACTTTGATAAAATACTTTTCAGAGTCAAAATATCTTCTTTTCTGGTTTCCATTTTGTGTAACTTAAATTACTAGTTTGAATTTAAAACAATTTCACGGAATATTCGATTTTTTATTATACTGGGACTCGTCTTTATCATACTTCTTTTTTCTTTGTTTTTTTGTTTTTCAAGAAAATTAGATCATTAAAAAAAAGGAGTTTCGAACTTAACTCTTTTCGATTTCGTTTCTATTCTTTGTTTGGGTTTATTTGTAAACCATTTGTAAATAGAAATAATGGACGTGGAAGCGGTAGATTATAGAACAGACAGAATGGCAAAGACTGATAAATAAAAATAAAGTAGTTAAAGTATAAACTAAAGGAATTCTTTTGATTGAATCCGGAATCAGAATCAAAGTTTGCAGTCGGTGTGTGGATAAAAGATCTACCTATGTTATACTATTCAATTCTCGACGCTGAATCGACTTGATAGCTCAGATATTGTTATTCATGATATTGATCCGATTCGATATCATCGAAATGGAATTCATCCCATTGAATTTACAAGCGAAAGGTTTATCATCTCTATGGGATTAAATCCCGAGTTATTGCGAAGTAAAAAAAAACGAAACGATGAGATTATGGAAGTAAATATTCTCGCATTTATTGCTACTGCACTGTTCATTCTAGTTCCTACTGCTTTTTTACTTATAATATACGTAAAAACTGTCAGTCAAGGTGATTAATTTGAATGAAACTTGACTTCTTAGTTCTTATCAATGATTTAAGAAACAAGATTCCAATTTCACGTCTTAAATGAAATGAAGGGACTAGAATCAGCAGTAGCCTATGAGATTCGATAAGTATGGTCGAAAGATTCATATATGAATCTTTCGACCATACTATCTATTTTTATTATTGTACTGTAGAAAGATACAAACTGAATAGAGATCAATCTACAATATGTATATGTATCTTCATACATCTTAATATCAATTAAATATATGGAATGTACATAGTATCTCAATTCGATTTCTTTGCTTTATCTATTTTCTTTTTGTTGATTCCAATCAATCTGAAATAATCAAAAGGGAACTCTTACAATTTTCTAATTTCTAGATTTCTTATTATTATTATTTTCAATATGAATTCCGGTATCCATTAAACAAGAATCAAAGCAATGAAGGAAAAACAATATTGGGCATATATTACTAAAATAAAATCAAGTTAATAAAAGAAAATGAAAATAAAGTAATCTTTTTTTTTTTTAGTATTTCGATTTCGAAGAAGTTACCATAGAACTCCTTGGATCATCTGTCAACCGCTCAATCAATTACTTCTTCGGATTTCAAAATTGAATTAAATTAATGAATTCAATATTAAGATTAAGTTAATTATTAATTAAATATATTCAATAATTCAATTTAATAATTAATTAATAAATAATTAATTAAATAATTAAAAGGGCTTTGCAGAACGATCTAGAAAAAATCTATAAAAAAAGTGATCAAATTTTATTCCCCAACTCAATTAGTAGTATCTCTAGAGTCCACCTCTTCCCCATACTACGAGTGAAAGGGAAAATGTAAAAACTACCATTAAAGCAGCCCAAGCGAGACTTACTATATCCATGTGAATTATGTCCCCTATCTCTATGAATATGAAGGAATTATTCCATTATTGTTTACTAATAATAGTGGAATCACTGGTGCAGAGTCAAAAAGGGATTATGACCCAAGACCCTTGATGAAAGACTCCTATAAATCCACGTATAACAAGGTATAACAAGTTCTTATATGATTTCTAGTACATTAAACAAAATACGCAGTCACACTTTTCTTTGCAAGTATCAAAGGGAATGTTACTAATATGTAGTAATAATAAGACCCATTCTCCTTTATGCATCCAATCTAATATTGATTGAATGCCCGTGCACTCAGAGACTCTCATGAGTCTGTATACTCTGTATACAAAGTATTTTCTGCTCCTTCCATAAATATTAATTCGATTTTCCGTTTGACTATCCAATCGAATTCAAGACCTGGTAAGTAGACACTCCATTAGTATTAGTAGTGGAAAGAAATCGGTAACTCTTGATTTGATATGATAGCCTTTCCACTACTAGAATCTTCCCTTGAATCCTAGATGCAAAGATTTACTGCACTTTAAAGAACGGAACCCGCAGCTATTTAGAACAATAAAGTATCAAGAGTCTTTTTCCTACGCCTTATTTTGCTGGGAAAAATTCGGCGAGTTATACCAGCAAAGCAGAATAAGGGATTTCGAGTCTTGTCTTTTGTTGATCAGGCGACACCCAGATTTGAACTGGGGAAAAAGGATTTGCAGTCCCCCACCTTACCGCTCGGCCATGCCGCCAAAACGATACAAAATAGATGAAAATATTCCCCGTTTGCTTGTTTTGTTTTTTTGGGGGTTACTAAATGTCTTTTTTTTTTTTTTATTGTACTTCTATCTGAAATCTCGTGTTCCTTAATTCCTTGCCTAAAGTCCTCTTTTTTGAAGTGGATCCATCCCTTCAATTGTTTTTATAGTATCTCAAAACACACAATATCTAAATTCCTCTCTTTTCTATTGATCTATTGACAATCCAAATATGGATTTTCAGTCACACAAGCCAAAATCTAGGACAAATTGGAACCATTAACTATTGACTGGAAAACTCTTGGATTTCAATCTCAAATTGGGAATGATAAATGATGTAAGAAAAGCAAAATTGATACATAACTAATCAGTATTGATTTTTTTTTTCAATAAAAAAAGACTTCTCAATTTCAATTATAACCGCAATTCTGAGTCTATGTAAACCCCAGAACCTAAGTTGTTACAGTTACACAACTATCTTATCGGGTATCTTATCTGTGTATGATGCCTGTCTATAGGGAATTAGCAGGAAATTGCTGTACTGTAATTTATGAAGAGAAAATCGAAATTTTGATAGAGCACGACATGTGCTGTCCCAAATAGAACTATGCAATAAGGTGCAATAAGGAGAAGCGATGTATATATAGATAGCTAGATCCGCACGGGTTTAATAAATACAAGCCTTCTTACGAACTTCAATCGCATTCTCAAAATTCTACTAAAAAAAGAAAAAAGAGTTTTCTGCAAATCCTTTTTTGAACAATGGAATCCACGCCAAGGTTAAGTGCTAAAAAAACAAACTTTCTATTGTTATATTGTTTCTGATTATTAAGTCTTTAACTCAGCGAATAGATCAAATCCCGAATCCGTTTATTTTTCTGGTATCTAGTCGGATTGGAATATCATAATAATGGTATAAATTGAATTACTTTTCTAGACAAAACTCCGTAAGTCTAAGTAGAATTTCTCAATTCCTTTTCATTTTTATTTCTCTCTTAGCAATTCCAATTTAATTAAGTCTAAAATTTTCTTTTTTCCTCCGTTCATATGTATTTCATATTTCATACATTCCATAATATATGAAATTGGGTAAAATTTCATGTGATTCAGTAAACAGAATCGAAATTCTATCATTGCTAGATCGATTCATACGATTCGATGCAGAAATGGGATTTTTTGATAAATGGGAGGAAATTCAAAATGCTCGGAGATGGAAATGCGGGAATGTCTACAATACCTGGGTTTAATCAGATACAATTTGAAGGATTTTGTAGGTTCATTGATCAGGGCTTAACAGAAGAACTTTATAAGTTTCCAAAAATGGAAGATACGGATCAAGAAATTGAATTTCAATTATTTGTGGACACATATCAATTGGTAGAACCCTTGATAAAAGAAAGAGATGCTGTACATGAATCACTCACATATTCTTCTGAATTATATGTATCCGCAGGATTAATTTGGAAAAGCGGAGGGGATATGCAAGAACAAACAATTTTTATTGGAAACATTCCTCTAATGAATTCTTTGGGAACTTCTATAGTAAATGGAATATACAGAATTGTGATCAATCAAATATTGCAAAGTCCCGGTATCTATTACCGGTCCGAATTGGACCATAACGGATTTTCGGTCTATGCGGGTACGATAATATCAGATTGGGGAGGAAGATTAGAATTAGAGATTGATAGAAAAGCAAGGATATGGGCTCGTGTGAGTAGGAAACAGAAAAT